TTAAAAATCTCTAAATAGAGTGAAAAATTTATTTGATTTCGATTCGTCGAAATTCGTTTTTTTTTTCAATTGTCAATTTTGAATCTAATTAAAAAAGAACAATAGGGATTCGAATTCGGTATCAGGTCTTGTGTTAATTGTGAAATATCCCCTTTGTTTTTGTTACAACACTTCCTTAAAAAAGTTTCGATTGGACTAAGATAGAGGGAAGGAAGAAAGCGAGTCGGTATACTAATTCCTCATCCCCCAATCAGTCCTTCCCGAGGGCAATTGTCGCAAGAAAACTAAAGTCAGTAGTTGTAGGGTGAAATCCTGATAGAATTCGAAAAAAAGCAAGCAGCAAGTCTAAGGCAATAAAAAAGAAAAATACGTATTTTTTTCTTTTTTATGGGATTCTAAACAAATAGAAAATTAAACAAAAGGATTTGCAAATAAAAGTGCTAATGCTACAACCAGTCCATAAATTGTTAAAGCTTCCATAAAAGCCAGACTAAGCAATAAAGTACCTCGTATTTTTCCCTCCGCCTCGGGCTGTCTCGCGATACCTTCTACAGCTTGGCCTGCAGCAGTACCTTGACCAACCCCAGGTCCAATAGAAGCAAGCCCAACAGCCAACCCAGCAGCAATAACGGAAGCGGCAGAAATCAATGGATTCATGATAAGTTCCTCGCAAAAGAAAAAAGAAATGGTTAATGATACAATCAACCAATAAATTATGACTTAATTATTTATTGCGTCGATAAGATTTTTCCAGTCAAAGTAACGCAACTAAGAGCTCTGAATTGAAGTAATAATCTTATTGAATCATCAGAATCACTTCGCTATCTATTTTTCAAATTCCTATCCGCGGATTTTTTGCGAATTCATACAACTTTTTTCCATTTCTTTCTTTGCTCCGAACCTTTCTTGAAATTCGAGCTCTTCGCTCTTTTTCTTGATAGAATTTCTTTATTCAATATTCAATTCAAACAAATGAAAAGGAAGGACTCTTATTGAAATCCCTATCTCAATTCTGAGTAGTAGTGGAGCGATTAGATATATCTTTTCGCTTATATAGAACTAGCCTACTATTCCATATACATGTTTTTCACTATTCCATATACATGTTTTTCTTCGATAAAGTAAACTAATTCTTTTGATTCTTCCTCTAGATCGTATCAACCTTTTTGTCTATTTATGTGTATATTTATGTCCATATTAAGTAAATTGTCTTGAGAAAGGCATGGATTGCTTTGCACTAAGTTAAAAAATAAAGACGATTTCGAAACTTAGTCAATGGTGCCCCTCCATGGATTCGCCTATATAAGCCGCTGCTAACGTTGCAAAAATAAGAGCTTGAATACCGCTTGTAAATAATCCAAGGAGCATAACAGGTATAGGAACCACTGAAGGTACTAAAGAAACAAGAACAACAACTACCAATTCGTCCGCTAATATATTTCCGAAAAGTCGAAAGCTAAGCGATAAAGGTTTTGTGAAATCTTCTAAAATATTAATGGGTAAAAGAATTGGAGTTGGTTGAATGTATTTAACGAAATAACCTAATCCTTTTTTGCTAAGGCCCGCATAAAAATATGCAATTGACGTAAGTAAAGCTAAAGCAACGGTAGTATTTATATCATTTGTGGGTGCGGCTAACTCTCCATGAGGTAACTGTATGATTTTCCAAGGTAAAAGCGCCCCTGACCAATTAGAAACAAAAATAAATAGAAACATAGTTCCAATAAAAGGAACCCATGGACCATATTCCTCTCCAATTTGAGTTTTGCTCACATCTCGAATAAATTCAAGGACATATTCGAAGAAATTCTGACCGTCACTAGGGATGGTTTGTGGATTCCGAACAGCTACAATGGCGGAACCTAATAAGATAGCAATTACAACCCAAGAAGTAATAAGTACTTGGGCATGAACTTGGAAACCACCTAGTTTCAAATAAAAATGCTGGCCTACTTCTACGCCGGATATATCATATAAGCTTTTTAATGTGTTGATGGAAGATGATAAAACATTCATATTGTCCTCTGAAAGAAAACCTTACAAGAAATTATTTTGATTCAACCCTTTTTTTGTTTAGGCTTGCCCACTGGAATTGTATATTTTGTATACAAACGAATCACATAATATTCCTAAATTCTTTAAAATTTCTTTTGCACGATTCAGGAATAGTAAAGGATTCCATCAATTTATCAGTCTATCGAATTTTCAAAAGAACTTTTTGATCTTATATGTTATTATTAATTAGGGATTTCGTATATACCTAGAACGACCTTCACAAATTGCAAATACTAATTTGTTAAGAATGAATCGGATTGAAGCTCTAGCGTCATCATTCGCCGGAATCGAAATATCTGCGAAATCGGGGTCACAATTTGTATCAATTAAACAAATTGTCGGAATTCCCAAAGTGATACATTCCCGAAGAGCCGTATATTCTTCTTGTTGATCAACGATTATTACAATATCTGGTAACCCTGTCATATATTTGATCCCGCCCAGATATTTTTGCAAGTGAGATAATTGTCTCTTTAATCGAGCCACATCCCTTTTCGGAAGGCGATTGAGTTTTCCTGTCTTTTGGTCTATTCTTAAGTCCCTGAACTTTTGAAGTCTCATTTCTGTAGTGGACCAATTCGTTAAAATACCGCCGAGCCACTTTTTATTAACATAATGACACCGAGCCCTTATTGCAGCCCGCGCTACCGAATCCGCTGCTTTTTTTTTGGTACCAACAATTAAGAATTTTTTTCCACTACTTGCTGCATCAAAAACTAAATCACAAGCTTCTGATAAAAAACGAGCAGTTCTAATAAGATTTGTAATATGAATACCTTTACGCTTTGCAGAGATATAAGGTGCCATTTTCGGATTCCATTTTTTAATAGCATGACCAAAATGAACTCCTGCTTCCAGCATCTCTTCCAAATTAATATTCCAATATCTTCTTATCATTTCTCCCTACACTTCCTCTCTTTTTTTTCATTGAAAAAAAAAAGACGGGATTACCCTGAAATAAATAACTGTTCCGACGGAACCTTATCTTTTCCTCTTTTCTCGAAGATTGGGTGTTGATATATGACCCAACCGATTTATTTCTTTCTATTCTTTATTATCTTTTTTTTTTCATTTCCTTATTACTCTATAAATATATAAATATCAAAAATCACATTACCAAATCGCGTGTAAATGGAACAAATAAAAGAATCGCCTCATAGTTATATAGTTATAAAGTTAAAAGTATGAATCCACTCTTAGGAATCATTAAATCCTATAAATTATTGTTCTGATGTATCATATCAATTTTTTGAAATGCAAGAATCAAATAACTCTCTGTGGTGGAACAAAATATCTCCCATTTCCCCCTCGAATAAATTCTTGTTTTTGGTTTTTAATCTTAAAGGAATGCTCGTATGTTGCCTTGAGCGGTGCACTAATCTTTTGAATCCGGTACCAACAGGTATCATACTGCCTAGAACAACGTTTTCTTTCAGGCCTTTCAGCCAATCGATACGTCCGCGGAGAGCTGCTTTTGATAAAACACGAGCAGTTTCTTGAAAACTTGCCTCGGAGATGAAACTTTGAGTATTCAGAGATGCTCTCGTGATTCCCAAGAGCATAACTCGGTAACAGATCACTTCTTCCAAAGCCCGCCCCGTGCGTTCCGCTCGCAACAATCCAATTAGTTCTCCGGGTGAAAAAACATTAGACATTCCATCTTCCGAAACCGACACTTTTGATGTTATTTGACGTACAATAATTTCTATATGCCTATTATGGATCTGCACCCCTTGGGATCGATAAATCTTTTGGATCTTATTAACCAAAGAGATACGACTTTGTACTATAGTTAGTTCAGCACCAATCAAGAATCCCCAAGGAATTCCAAGAATTCTTGTTCTACACGCGTTCCAACCCTCAACTCTCTTTTCTAGATTTATCGATATTGAATCAATTGAGCGTACTTCTAACACTTGTTCCACTTTTGGAAGACCCTGCGTTATATCACTAGATCTCGACTTTTCATACATAAATGAAACTAAAGTATCTCCTTGGTCAAGGATTTCTCCATAATGACGATGAACAGTTGCTTCGGGAGTGGCCAAATAAGGCTTAGCTGATCTTAGTACTATAGACTCAACGTGAACAATTATAACTTGACCCGATTTTAGGTGTGGTGCGCTTTTGGCCATACATACATTTTCGCAAATAAACTGTCCCAGGTTAATTATTGTGAATGTTTCTTCACAAAAATTATGATGATAATTATGATGGAGAAAATACCAATTCAATTTGAATGGATTCAAAACACTGTTAATGCACGAATCAGGATTCAAAATTCTCTTGTTCTCCTCCATTAAATAATATTTAAGTACTTGAAAAGTCTTTTTGAAATTGTCAAGTTTCAAATATTTTTTTACCGAGATCTGATTATGAGTTAGTAAATAATGGTAGACTGAATAAAAATTTGCAATTTCAAGCGCTGTTCCTAAAGGACCCGGACCCTGCGAATTCCTAATTGGGATTCTAGCCTCTCTTTTAGTTAATTCTTTTATGACATTCTGATATTTTACATCGTTGAATGGATCCATTTGAAAACAATTAGATGATGACAAAATTATTAAAGATCGACATTCTTTATTTCTATTTCTATTCAACAACGTACTTATAGTTACTTCATTTTGTTTAAGTGATTGTTGAATCTTTGCCTTGGAATAAATGGAAAAAAATGAATTAATATTGGCATGATCTAACCCAATATGGGAGATCGATCCTAAACCTAATGAATCGTTCCGTTTTCTGTTGATATCGGAAATACAGGATTCCACTAAGTTTAAGTTGATTTTGAGGAAATCACGAATCAGACCATTTGTACTTACTTCAACAAAAGAAGCACGAGCCCCTTCGATAGAAGAACTTTTTTTGTCTTCATCCCAATTCAAGACTAAACAAGTACGAACTAATTGAATACTTGTGTCATAAATTTCTCGAATTGGTTTACC